TTGACCTGATTTTAAATGCGGTCCTTTTTTGGCTATACATACATTTTCACAAAGAAACTGCCCAAGACTAACGATTGTAGATGTCTCTTCACAATAATTGTAATGGAGAAAATACCAATTCAATTTGAATGGATTCAAAATGATGTTACTGCATGAATAGGGATTATAAATTTTACCATTTTCATCCAGTAAATAATATTTAAGTATTTGAAAAATCTGTTTTAAATTGTCAAGTTGCAAATAGTTCGTTACCAAGATCTGATTATGGGTTATTAAATGGGAAAATAAATCGAAATGATAAATTGGAAAGCCTGTTCCTAAGGGGCCCAACGAATTCCTAATTGGAATTAGGGGGTCCTTTTTGATTGATTCTTTTATCACATTGGGATATTTTACATCGTTGAATGGGCCTATTCGAGAACAATTGGATGATGACAAAATTATCAAAGATTGAGATTCCTTATTTCGATTCAACAATGTATGAATAGTTCCTTGGTTTGGATTAAGGGATTCTTGAATCGTTGCCTTGGAATAGGAATAAATGGAAGAAAACGGATTGCCATTAGCGCGATCTGATCCATTCTCAGAGATCAATCCTGAACCCGGCAGATCGTTCCTTTTTCCGGTATATGAAATAGGTGACTTCGCTAAGTCGATTCTTAGAAAATCTCTAATCAAACCATTTGTCCTTATTTCAACAAAGGAAGCACAGGCCTTTTCGATCTTTTTGTCTTGGTCCCAATTCAACACTAAACAAGTCCGAACTAATTGAATACTTGTGTCCCAAATTTCAAGAATTGGGTCGTAATAAAGGATATAATTGACAACTCGAAGTTGTAGATTATCACTTTCCTGCAAGAGATCCGCTGGGAAAAGTCTTCCTAAATTTATACCATCCGTTTTTTTATATGGGACTACGGGTTGAACCAAAACAAAATACTTTTTTTCATACCTGGAAAGTTTCATTCGTTGGATATAGAGCCAATTTTTCAATTTTTTGTATTCTTTGGAATTTTGTTTTCCCCCTCCCGGTGGTATCAATCGGAATGCCTTATTTGTCTTTCCAGGAAAATGGATATCTCCAGAAAAGATTATCAGTTTAATTTTTTCTGCTTTTTTCTTCACTCGGACCAATCCACCTACCCGACTTCTTCTATTTAAAGTGATTTGTGTATCTACCCCAATAATACTATTGTGCCGTACCATTATGGAAGAAGATTCGGCCAAAATGTGGACTTCCACGGGAATAAAAAAAAATGGATTGACTTCCTTTTGATATTTTGGCCAAAATACCTTGACTCCTCGATACTCAACCAAATTCTCTTCGTTGACGATTGAATTCAGCTCTCTAGTCTCATATTTAGTAAGTCCCGAGCTCTTTCTTATATATCGAGGATCATCGAAATAAGCAAGAATACTATTTCTACGGAGAATACCATTTCTGGGGATTTCAATTGAGATACCTGAAGAAGGTATTAGTTGGTTCTCGCCTTCTTGAATCGAGTCGAGTGGGATGATGACTCTATTTCTTCGCCTCTTTGCCAATAAATCAGAATTCCCGTCGAGAATGCCCGGATATCTGAGATTACAACGACCAGTACATGTCATTCGATTAAGTTCTGAATAATCAGGAATCCTATCTCCTTTTTTATTTTTACCAGAAAAATACGAACTAAAAAATTTGTGTCTCACTTGATTATTAGTTACTGAGGGGTTAGAAATATATCTTCGCTTAACAGAAAGAGAATAAGCGTTCATTTGATCTTGATCCTTGTGGATCGAACAGGGGCCTAGACTAGATCTCCAGGGCTCCCCTAATAATATCCATAAATGACTTGTTTTTGGTAAGAGATGAATATTACCATATGTAAATTCAGGTGCATGGTACACATCGGTATTCCAGTGCATTTCGCCCTCTGAGTCAGAATAAATATGTTTTCGAACCTTCTCTTTCAAATTCAAAGTGGATGTTCTCGCGCGAATCTCAGCAATGACTTGTTCTGATTCTACATATTGATCGTTTTGAACTAAAAGAAAACTTTTGGGCGGAATACACACATTGTGTATAATATCTTCACTCTCAATAGTTACATATAAGTCTCTAGAACATAGAAAAGCAGGATGTCCATGACGTGTACGTGTCGGATGAACCAAATCCTCATTGAATTTTATTTTTCCATTAAAAGGGGCTCGCACATGTTCTGCAGTACCCCCTGTGAATACTCCGCCAGTATGAAAAGTTCTTAATGTTAATTGAGTACCCGGTTCTCCAATAGATTGACCTGCAATAATACCTACAGCTTCTCCCAATTCGACCAGGTCGTCATGAGCTGGACTCCGGCCATAACATAATTGACAAATCCAAGATGTACTCCTACAAGTAAAGGGGGTTCGAATAGAGATTGGTTGTGCTCTAAAAGTTATGAATCTATTGACAAGTCCAACCCCAATATCTTGATTTCTAGTAGCAATGCATCGCGAACCTATATATATATCATCTGCTAATACACGGCCAATTAATGTTTGGATAAAAATCCTGTCCGCCATCATTCCATTTCGAGGACTTACAGAAATACCGCGAACGGTGCCACAATCTGTTCGACGTACAACAATGTGTTGCACTACTTCAACAAGTCTGCGCGTGAGATATCCTGCATCTGATGTTCGGATAGCGGTATCCACAACTCCTTTACGGGCTCCGTAGCAAGAAATAATATATTCTGTTAAAGAGAGTCCTTCGCGTAAATTGCTTTGAATGGGTAAATCAATCATTTGTCCTTGGGGATCCGACATTAATCCTCTCATACCTACTAATTGATGTACCTGAGACGCATTTCCTCTGGCTCCCGAAAAAGACATTATATGGACTGGATTAAAAGGATCGGTCATCCGAAAATTAGGAGTCATTTCTTGTCGCAAATATTCACTTGTGGCATACCATATCTCGATTGATTGACGTAATTTTTCTACCGCGTGTACATTCCCATAATGATGGTGTTTTTCCAAAAGAACACTTTGTTGTTCAGCGTCTTGAACGAGCCATCTTTTAGAAGGTATTGTTAAAAGATCATCAATTCCTAATGAAATGGATGCGGCGGTCGCTTGTCGGAAACCCAGAGTCTTTACTTGATCCAGGATATGTGATGTATATCCTATTCCATAGTGATCAATAAATCGACTAATAAGTCGTTTCATGGCAGTTCCGTCTATCACTTTATTGTGAAAGACCTGAGTGGGCCGTTCTGCCATCAGTACCTCCATATTGCGTTGCGCTGAGTAGAATTTGACAATGGGTTTGAGTCAGTGATTGGAAAACTTCCTTTTCTAGATCTTGATTCACGTAGAAATTCCGCATTTCTAGTCCTAGTTAACCCGGTGAGACTCGAATTCGCGCTGGTAGCATAGAATTATAACAGCCCTGCCAAAACCCCTGTATGGCTTCTTCTATTTCTCGATAAAGAGAAATATGACCAAGAGTGGTTCGAATATATATATAAAGAATTTCTTTTTTTATACTTCTTACTATTAGATAGTGTCCATAAATCTCATAATAGGTCCCCAAAGATTCATAGTGAATTTCGATAGGAGCTTCTCTTGCAGCAATAACACGTTGATCTAGTCGCCACCGCAGCCACAAAGGACTACCTAAATTGATTCGTTTTTGCCGATAAGCTCCAATTGCATCATAGGCATTACAAAAAAAGGGTTCTTTTTTTTTTGTATACTTATAGTTATTATCTTCATTTTGATAGTTTCTACGATTACATGGATTATACCTATTTACACAAATACCCCGACGATTTCCACTCGTTAAGACATAGAGTCCACTAAGCATATCTTGAGTTGGTGCAGAAATGGGATCTCCAATAGTTGGAGACAAAAGATTCATATGAGAAAACATAAGTAAACGTGCCTCTGCTTGAGCCTCTAAAGATAAAGGCACATGAACAGCCATTTGATCCCCGTCAAAGTCTGCATTGAAGCCCTTACAAACTAATGGATGTAAACAAATAGCACGCCCTTCCACTAAAACGGGGAGGAATGCCTGTATACCTAATCTATGCAGAGTAGGCGCTCTATTCAGCAATACAGGATGGTCATCCAGAATTTCTTGAAGTATTTCCCATACAATAGGTTTTTTTTTCCGAATTTGACTCTTAGCAACTCCTATGTTCGAAGCAAGATGTTTTCTAATTAGGTCACGAATTACAAATGCCTGGAAAAGTTCTATTGCAATTTCGCGAGGCAATCCACATCGATGTAATGAAAGTGAAGGGCCCACGACAATCACTGACCGCCCTGAATAATCGACTCGTTTACCAAGCAGAGTCTCGCGAACTCTTCCTTCTTTGCCTTCAATTACATCTGAAAGCGACTTGTAAATTCTATTATGATCATCCCTCATTGGTTGTCCGCAGATTCCATTATCAAGAAGTGCATCCACGGCTTCTTGTAGCAATTTTTCCTGAGATATTATTAATTCTTCTGGTGTAGCTATACTTGTTGTTAATAGATCTGTAAGAGTATTATTCCGATAGATAATTCTTCTATAGATTTCATTAATATCCGAGGTCACTAGTTTATCCTCATCTATATGATAGATTGGTCTCAACTCAGGAGGAAGAACTGGTAATAGACACAAAACCATCCATTTTGGTTCTATATTTGTTCGAATAAAATGCTTAGCCAATTCCATGCGTCTAAGCAAAAAATCTTTTCTTCTTCCAACTTTTCGATCTTCCCATTCATTCCCTGTGGATTCCTCTTCCTCCAATTCTTTCCATTCTACCAATGAATAATCTATAATCAGTCGTAAATCTAGATTGGCTAATTGTTGTCTGATAGAACCTCCTCCGGTAGACATCTCTCGATTTCGAAATGTATCGAAGCTCCGGGTAGTAAAAAAAATTGGGATCCTGTATTTCCAGGGTTGAATTTCATATTCCAATAAACCCCGTAATCGTAAAAAAGTGGGTTTTTTATCTATGGGCCTAGCAAAA